ACTAATAAAATATATTCCTTTGTTCCGGACTTTATATTCTAGTCAATTGAATCTGTTGAATTGTTGTTCAGTTCATATTGAAATGAATCAAAATTGATAAGGAGTTAGTCAATGATGCTCGAGCATGTACTTGTTTTGAGTGCCTACTTATTTTCTATCGGTATCTATGGATTGATCACGAGCCGAAATATGGTTAGAGCCCTTATGTGTCTTGAACTTATACTGAATGCGGTTAATATAAATTTCGTAACATTTTCTGATTTTTTTGATAGCCGGCAATTAAAAGGAAATATTTTCTCCATTTTTGTTATAGCTATTGCCGCCGCTGAAGCAGCTATTGGACCGGCTATTGTTTCGTCAATTTATCGTAACAGAAAATCAACTCGTATCAATCAATCGAATTTGTTGAATAAGTAGTATTAATCATAGAAATTAGAATATTCATAAATTCAAATTAACATGCCCATACATTAAATCTAATCCACATTTTCGAAAATGTAAGAAATCAAAGTATCTTGGCTCTATCGCGCGAGTCGATCCAGAAGTAGATTGCTTCAAAATTTCTGGTAAATTATTGATTCATCTGGTGTTTAAATATATGATTCATTTACAAATTTACTAGATCGAAAATTTCTGACGTTCAAAAATTTATAGATCCAATGTCACACTCAGTAAAGATTTATGATACGTGTATAGGGTGTACTCAATGTGTGCGAGCCTGCCCAACCGATGTATTAGAAATGATACCTTGGGACGGATGTAAAGCTAAGCAAATCGCTTCTGCTCCAAGAACAGAGGACTGTGTCGGTTGTAAGAGATGTGAATCCGCCTGTCCAACGGATTTCTTGAGTGTTCGCGTTTATTTATGGCATGAAACAACTCGAAGTATGGGTCTAGCTTATTAATACGTTCCAGAAAACCCTACTCGAATACATTTGATTTTTTTACCTTTACCGACAAAAACCCGCGCTCAAAATATATTTATTTCGAGCACGGGTTTTTCTGGTCCAAGTTTATTTTGTTTTTACTATGAATAATTTTCCTTGGTTAACGCTAGTTGTAGTTTTGCCAATAACCGCGGGTTCCTTAATTTTCTTTCTTCCTCATAGAGGAAATAAGGTAATAAGATGGTATACTATATCTATATGCATAACGGAACTCCTTCTAACAACCTATGCATTCGGTTATCATTTCCAATTGGATGATCCGTTAATGCAACTAACGGAGAATTATCAATGGATCAATTTTTTTGATTTTTACTGGAGATTGGGAATAGATGGAATTTCTATAGGACCCATTTTACTGACAGGATTTATCACAACTTTAGCTACTTTAGCGGCTTGGCCCGTTACTCGAGATTCCCGACTATTCCATTTCCTAATGTTAGCAATGTATAGCGGTCAAATAGGACCATTTTCTTCTCAAGACCTTTTACTTTTTTTCATCATGTGGGAGTTAGAATTAATTCCCGTTTATCTACTTCTATCCATGTGGGGGGGAAAGAAACGTTTGTATTCAGCTACAAAATTTATTTTGTACACTGCCGGAGGTTCCGTTTTTTTATTAATAGGAGTTCTGGGTATTGGTTTATATGGCTCCACTGAACCGACATTAAATTTTGAAACATCAGCTAATCAATCGTATCCTGTAGCCCTGGAAATAATATTCTATATTGGATTTCTTATTGCTTTTGCTGTCAAATCACCGATCATACCCCTACACACATGGTTACCAGACACCCATGGAGAGGCACATTATAGTACTTGTATGCTTTTAGCCGGAATCTTATTAAAAATGGGAGCGTATGGGTTGGTTCGGATCAATATGGAATTATTACCCCATGCCCATTCTATATTTTCTCCCTGGTTGATGATAGTGGGCACAATTCAAATTATCTATGCAGCTTTAACATCTCCTGGTCAGCGTAATTTAAAAAAAAGAATAGCCTATTCCTCTGTATCTCATATGGGTTTCATAATTATAGGAATTGGTTCTATAAGCGATACAGGGCTCAATGGGGTCATTTTACAAATAATTTCTCACGGATTTATTGGCGCTGCGCTTTTTTTCTTGGCCGGAACGAGTTATGATAGAATACGACTTATTTATCTCGACGAAATGGGCGGAATGGCTATCGCAATTCCAAAAATATTCACGACTTTCAGTATCTTATCAATGGCTTCGCTTGCATTACCGGGCATGAGCGGTTTTGTTGCCGAATTGATAGTTTTTTTTGGAATACTTACTAGCCAAAAATATCTTTTAATGACAAAAGTATTAATTACTTTTGTAATGGCAATTGGAATGATATTAACTCCTATTTATTCATTATCTATGTTACGCCAGATGTTCTATGGATACAAGCTTTTTAATGCCCCAAACTCTTATTTTTTTGATTCTGGACCGCGAGAGTTATTTATTTCTATTTCTATCCTTTTACCTGTAATAGGTATTGGTATTTATCCCGATTTCGTTTTCTCATTATCAGTTGACAAGGTCGAAGCTATTATATCAAATTTTTTTTATAGATAGTTTTTGTCAATAAACCAAAATAAAAAACCCGATGATTTTTAAAATCGTTCATTGTACAAAAAAAGTCTTTTTCTGTTTTTAAGTTAAATAAAAAATTGGAATTCTATATATAACCAGATATTTTTGACATTTTCGAGAACCATTTGAATCAAGTAATGGAAATGGAATGATTCAAATGGTTCTTGATGGTTTACATGAGGGTTTCATATATATACGTATGCTGCCCCAGGCTTCTAGTTGTCAAGTACCTTATTCAATTAGATGGTAATGTAAATGAACCATAACTATGTAACCCTATTCCTAATAGATTAACCCCAAAATAGCATATCCAAATTATAAGAAAGCCCATTGAGGCCACAATTGCAGAATTTACGCTTTCATAATTTTTATTTGTTCGAATATGTAAATAAATCGCAAATATGGTCCAAGTAATAAATGCCCAAGTCTCTTTTGGATCCCAATTCCAATAGGATCCCCATGCTTCATTAGCCCATACTGCTCCCGAAAGAATGCCTATGGTTAAAAGGATAAACCCTAAACTAATAATACGATAACTCCATCGATCCAATTGTTGAATTAATTGATATCTGTAATAATTCTGAGAAGAAATCAAAGAAGTGTTTTGTAACACATTGTTTCTTTCATTCACGTATTGAATCTCACCAAAGGAAAACGACTCCGTTAATAAATTATTGCTTTTACTAAAAATCCTTATGAATTTTCGAAATGTAATGACTAGAAGAGCTAGTGATAATAATGATCCACACAAAAGAGCTGCATAGCCCAATACCATCATACTTACGTGCATCATTAACCAATGGGATTGGAGAGCAGGTACTAATATTGCGGATTGATGCATTTCGGTTAAAAGACCTGAAGTAGCGAAACCCTGGGTAAAAATAACACTTGGCGCCGTTATTGCGCTTAAATGGTTTTTTTGTTTTTTTAAATACGGAATCATATGAATAATGGAAAAACCCCACGAAAGAAAAATTAATGATTCATATAAATCGCTTAATGGTAAATGCCCAAAATAAATCCAACGAGTAACTAATAATCCTGTTATGCAGAAAAAAGTAGCTATCATCCCCTTTTCTGATGAATCATATAGTCCTACGATTTCATCGACAAATAAAGTTATCAAATGAATTGTAATTACAATTGAAATGATCGAAAAGGATATATGAGTTAATATACGCTCTAAAGTTGAAAATATCATAAAATTTATTAAAAAGGGGGCCTCAATTATAGGAATTGAAATAGGGAATTGAATTTATTATAGGGCTTACTCTTTTAGAATTTAGAAAAAGACATGCCGCTACTCGGACTCGAACCGAGATGCTCTAGCACTGCTTCCTAAGAGCAGCGTGTCTACCGATTTCACCATAGCGGCTTATTCGAAATCATAATAACCTATTTTTATTCAATCGTCGAGATTGAGGGGGTTAATTCAATATTTTTTAGGAAAGATTCAAATTGATGACTAAAAATTTGTTTCAAAATTGGGCGGCATTTAATCTAAACGTTTTCGTTAATAATATTAATTATTCTTATAATAGTTTTGTTTTTTATTTATTTTAGGGTATCCGTTTTTTAACTTAACTAACAACGGGGTTTTTCGTTTCATAGTTTATTACTTTATGGTCTCCTGAAAATAAAACGGAACATTTTGAACTAGATAATTTTGACTTCAATCCATGGATAGAACTAAAAAGTAAATTGATTATCGAGTCAAGTCGATGGGGAAGGTGATAATCCCCATCTTGAAAATGATAAAACATACCAAAACAAAAGGTGAAACCTTGTGCTTGCGTTTATTCTTTTTTCAAACAAAAGAATACCATTCACTTTTTGAATTCAGTAGACAACCGAATTATTATTTCTACTAAAAAATAACAAAACAAAATGAATTCCATTTTATATTGTTATTGATCAGGTTAAAACATTAGAGAATGGAAATAATTTTTTTTTTTTTTAATAAAAATGAAATAGTAATTTAGATTATTATCTATTATTAATTATTATTATTAGATTAATATTATTTATAATCTTGATAACTTCTAAACTTTAGAAAAAAAAAACTTATAAATAAATTATAACAAAAATGAGACTCTTTTTTGAATTAGACCGATTCACATTATTTAGTCTATTGTTTGATTATTTATTTGTCACACAAAAAAAACTTTTTGAGCTACCGGTAGAAAGAGATTTCGCTAACGAAAAAGCTTTCAATGCTGCCCAATACCCTTTCCTTTTCCAAATATTTTTACGAATACGTTTTTTTGAACTAGAGGTGCGCTTTTTTGGCACTGCCATTTTTAAATTATAATCGGTTCATCGGTTGGATGTGAAAGACATCTATTGTTCAAAATCAATTGTTCTTTACTATATCTCTAGCTAGCTATTCTCTAAATTACATTCCCCCCATCATAAAAGGTGTATGGAAAAATTGTCTAAAATATTACTAAGAACAATAAGATCTACTATGCCAAATAGAATAGATTGAAGTTGATAAAATAAAAAATACAAACAAAAGGGGTTGGGTCTTTGCTTTCTAGTTTTGTCATGTTCCATTCTTCCATGTAATAAAATACATCGAAAGATTGAAAAACTCAATCCCTCTCCTGCTTAATAAAAAAAATGTAATAAATTTTCTTTTTCTATTATATTAATTAAATTGGTCAAGTTCGAAGAAAGGAATTTTCATTTTCAAACTCGAATGAGCCTAAGCCTAGTAGTTAATTGATTAAAATATACAAAATACTTTCTAAAAGCCATTTTTTTGCCCCTCCCTTTTATTTTACATAAAAAAAGTGTGGGATACCAAAGCATTTCCTACAAATAGCTTTTATTGTAATGGAAGACAATCAATTAGTTCTAAAAAAATTTCTTAATGATTGGGAATAGCCGAACCAAACTGCAATAAATTGGTTTTGTTTTATGGGAAATAGGTTTTATGAGTCAAGTTATGGGCCCTATGATTCATATTAAATACTTTTTTGCCGTCATTATTTATCCTTGCTCTATAGATATAAATAAATTATTGTAATACGTAATAATTAGACCGAAATTGCAATTTTTCGTTTTTATCTTCATAAAATTGGACTTAATAATTTGAATTTCATATTAACAATTCAATATTAATAATAAAATTTTAATAATAAATTTAATAATAAACTAATAATAAACAAAGTACATATTTCTTTTTCACTCGTAAATTGTTCATATCATTTGACTAACCCTAACTCTTCATCTTCATTTGAAATATTTGATTTGAAGTAGTTTGGAAAGATTCCGAATAATTAAACCTGGGAAATTCTATTTAAGTTTTATTTTATATATCTTAATTTTTTTATTAATCGACCGCTTTCAAAAGAAAAGAAATAAGAACTGGTGAATCAGAAACAATTAATTAAGATAATTTTTTTTATTTATTTTTATATGGAATATACATATCAATATTCATGGATCATACCGTTCATTCCACTTCCAGTTCCTATGTTAATAGGAGCTGGACTTCTACTTTTTCCAACGGCAACTAAAAATCTTCGCCGTATGTGGGCTTTTCCGAGTGTTTTATTATTAAGTATAGTTATGATTTTTTCAGCCCATTTCTTTATTCAGCAACTAAATAACAATTCTGTTTATCAATATGTATGGTCTTGGACCATCAATAATGATTTTTCTTTAGAGTTTGGCTGCTTGGTTGATCCACTTACTTCTATTATGTCAATATTAATCACTAGTGTTGGGATTATGGTTCTTATTTATAGTGACAATTATATGTCTCATGATCGGGGATATGTGAGATTTTTTGCTTATATGAGTTTTTCCAATACTTCAATGTTGGGATTAGTTACTAGTTCTAATTTAATACAAATTTATATTTTTTGGGAATTAGTTGGAATGTGTTCTTATCTATTAATAGGTTTTTGGTTCACCCGACCTAGTGCGGCGAATGCTTGTCAAAAAGCGTTTGTAACTAATCGTGTCGGGGATTTTGGGTTATTATTAGGAATTTTAGGTTTTTATTGGATAACAGGTAGTTTTGAATTTCGGGATTTGTTTGAAATATTCAATAACTTGGTTTCCAATAATGAAGTTAATCCTTTATTTGTTACTTTATGTGCCTTCCTACTATTTGCCGGCGCAGTTGCGAAATCTGCTCAATTTCCCCTTCATGTCTGGTTACCCGATGCCATGGAAGGGCCTACCCCTATTTCGGCTCTTATACATGCTGCTACGATGGTAGCAGCAGGAATTTTTCTTGTAGCTCGGCTTCTTCCTCTTTTCATAGCTATACCTTACATATTAAATCTAATATCTTTGATCGGTATAATAACATTGTTTTTAGGAGCTACTTTAGCTCTTGCTCAAAAAGATATTAAGAGAGGTTTAGCTTATTCTACAATGTCTCAATTGGGTTATATGATGTTAGCTTTAGGTATGGGTTCTTATCAAGCTGCTTTATTTCATTTGATTACTCATGCTTATTCGAAAGCATTGTTGTTTTTAGGATCTGGATCTATTATTCATTCGATGGAAGCTATTGTTGGGTATTCTCCAGATAAAAGTCAGAATATGGTTCTTATGGGCGGTTTAAGAAAACATGTACCAATTACAAAAACTTCTTTTTTATTAGGTACACTTTCTCTTTGTGGTATTCCACCTCTTGCTTGTTTTTGGTCCAAAGATGAAATTCTTAGTGATAGTTGGTTGTATTCACCGATTTTTGCAATAATAGCTTATTCTACGGCAGGATTAACCGCCTTTTATATGTTTCGGATCTATTTACTTACTTTTGAAGGACATTTAAACGTTTATTTTCAAAATTACAGTGGCAAAAAAAGCAGCTCATTCTATTCAATGTCTCTGTGGGGTAAAGAAGGACCTAAAATTATGAAAACAAGCTTTCGTTTATTCGATTTATTAATGATCAAAAACAACGAAAAGGCTCCTTTTTTAAAC